AATTGCGCGTGTCGAATGGATCAGAGAGGGTAGGGTTCCTCTACAAACCATTCGAGCTAAAATTGATTATTGTTCCTATACAGTTGGAACTATCTATGGGGTATTAGGCATCAAAATTTGGATATTTGTAGACGAGGAAGAATAAACCTTTATTTGACTTGTCTTTACGTTCTATCGGCAATACAAAAAAAATAAAAAAATGACAAACTCTTTCATTCTTTTTATGTTAAATAAAAACAAAAATGGGCAATTCTATAAGGTTGAATAAAAATTCAATTAATTTTTTGATATTGAGATAATTGCTATGCTTAGTGTGTGACTCGTTGGTTTTTTTAGGGTTAGGGTTCAAAAACACGGACCGGCCCATACATAGTATGAACTAATAACTATAGAACTAATAACCAACTCATCGCTTCATATTATCTAGATAGAAAGAACCGGTCACGATATGATATATTGGTTATATCATTGTAGCAACGGAAAGTTTTTTTGCATAATAAAAAAAAGAAAAACAAATTTGATTATAAGTTGTGAAGCAATAACAATAAAAATGCGGATAAATGGAAGGGTGAGAGAAAGAGAGAAAAAGAATATCAATGCTATATGATTCCAATATGTAAGGTCTATGAGTGATCTTATAAAGGATAGTGTAATAAAGCATCAATACTAATTTGATTGATCTATAATTAGATGAGTTTGTTCATAGAACAAAAAAATCAAGAGCCCCGAGTCAATAAAGACTGAGAAAATTGACTCAAGAACATATTTCATTTTCATTAGGAGCTCCATTGTAGAATTCGGGCCTAACCATTAATTGAGAAGCGATGGGAACGACGAAACCTGTGGATGCATAAGATTCTATTGAAAACTAATCCTAATGATTCACTGGGTAGGATGGCGGAACAAACCCGGGACCAATCCACTTTTATTCTGAAAGGTCATGTCATGGGATAGCCCTACAACTGAAATAGATATTGAAAGAGTAAACATTCGCCCGCGAAAGTTTTTATTTTATTAGATTTATAAATTTCGGTCAATCCGATATGATAATAAAAAAGACAAAATAAAATAAAGATTCGTTATAACAAAATGACATTATATTATCTATAACATTATCTCTAAATAATCTATAAAATAATTATCTATAACTATAAATAGAAAAATAGAATATATATTTAAGTTTAATTAATTATATAAACTATCAAAACAAGATATACAAATTTATAATAGATTAGATAAAATCTCAATGAATCCCACGATTCAGTATATTATTCATTAAATACATGTATATTATTTTATAATTGTTTCATTCGTGAGGAGCTGGATGAGAAGAAACTCTCATGTCCGGTTCTGTAGTAGAGATGGAATGAATTGATAAACAACCATCAACTATAACCCCAAAAGAACCAGATTCCGTAAACAACATAGAGGAAGAATGAAAGGAATATCTTATAGAGGTAATTGTATTTGCTTCGGTAGATATGCTCTTCAGGCACTTGAACCCGCGTGGATCACATCTAAACAAATAGAAGCAGGGCGGCGAGCAATGACACGAAATGTGCGCCGAGGTGGAAAAATATGGGTACGTATATTTCCAGACAAACCAGTTACAGTAAGACCCGCGGAAACGCGTATGGGTTCAGGGAAAGGATCTCCCGAATATTGGGTGGCTATCGTTAAACCGGGTAGAATACTTTATGAAATGGGCGGAGTAGCAGAAAATATAGCCAGAAAGGCTATTTCAATAGCGGCATCCAAAATGCCTATACGAACTCAATTCATTATTTCAGGATAGGAATGTAAAACCAAAGGAAAGAGGTCTTTGGAATAAAAAAAACAATTGTAGATTTCTTTTTTTTTTTATTTATTTTGGACAAACAATATTTCTTTTTTTTTACTTCGCCCCTTTGCATCAAAAGAGCAAATTAAAAAAAATGATATGATTCAACCTCAAACCCATTTAAATGTAGCGGATAACAGCGGGGCCCGAGAATTGATGTGTATTCGAATTATAGGAGCTAGTAATCGACGATATGCTCATATTGGTGACGTTATTGTTGCTGTAATCAAGGAAGCAATACCAAATACACCTTTAGAAAAATCTGAAGTGATCAGAGCTGTAATTGTACGTACTTGTAAAGAACTCAAACGTGACAACGGTATGATACTACGATATGATGACAATGCTGCGGTTGTTATTGATCAAGAGGGAAATCCAAAAGGAACTAGAATTTTTGGTGCGATCGCACGGGAATTGAGACAGTTAAATTTCACTAAAATAGTTTCATTGGCGCCCGAAGTACTATAAGTATAATAAAGACGAGACTATAATATAGTTATAACATTTGAATAAAATAGATAAAATTAATCGGTAGATTTGTCTCACGCATATATCTTTAACAATTCATAAAAATATATATATAAAGAAAAAAAGCATGTTGATTATATCAAAATTCGGGGGCAACAATAATTTTAGTTTATCATGGGTAAAGACACTATT